TTTCAAAATTCAATGTTGGTTCATTAGAACCATATAAACCGACACCCAGAACTCCCATTAAGAGAAAAATGGAACCCCCCGCCGTGTACAAAATAAATTTTGTGGCTGAGTAGAGACGTTTCTTTCCTCCCCACATGGATAGAAGTAGATAAACCGGAATTAATTCTAATTCCCACATGATGAAAAAAAGTAAAAGGTCCCGCGAAGAAAATGATCCTATTTGACCACTGTACATTGCTAACATCAAGAAATGGAATAATCGAGAATCTCGAGTAACAGGCCAGGCTGCTAAAGTAGCTAACGTAGTGATAAATCCTGTTAATAAAACGGGTCCTATTGACAGCCCATCTATTCCTAATTTCCAACGGAAATCAAAAAAATTGATCCATTTATAGTCCTCGACTAGTTGGACTAATGGATCGTCCAATTGGAAATGATAACAGAATGCATAGGTTGTTAGAAGAAGTTCTAACATGCATATACCTATAGTATACCACCTAATTACCCTATTTCCTTTATGGGGAAGAAAGAAAATAAAGGAACCCGCAAATATTGGTAAAACTACAATTATTGTTAACCAAGGAAAGTTGTTCGTGGTAAAGACAAGATACACTTGGACCAAAAAAACCTGTGCCCAAAAATAATATATTTTTGGGCACAGGTTTTGGCGGTAAAAAAAAAAATGGACTCGAGTAAGAGTTTCTGTAACGTATTAATAAGCTATACCCATGCTGCGCGTTGTTTCATGCCATAAATAAACTCGAACACTCAAGAAATCTGTTGGGCAGGCGGATTCACATCTCTTACAACCGACACAATCCTCTGTTCTTGGAGCAGAAGCTATTTGTTTAGCTTTACATCCGTCCCAAGGTATCATTTCTAATACATCCGTGGGACAAGCTCGGACACATTGAGTACACCCGATACATGTATCATAAATCTTTACTGAATGCGACATTGGATCTATCCATTTTTGAACGTGATAAAGTTTCAATCTAGTAAATTGATAAATGAATTATATATTTAAATACTAGGACTAGATGAATCGATGAGTTTCCCGAGTTTTTTTATTAATCTACTTATGGAATGGATTGACAGTGCCAAACTACTTTGATCTCTTATCTTTGTGATAACAGGAGCCTACCTTAAGTAGCCAACATGCTAATTTGAATTTATTTATGAAAATTCTAAGTTATATGATAATATTACTTAAATTACTTATTCAACAAGTTCGATTGATTTATACGAGTTGATTTTCTGTTACGATAAATTGATGAAACAATAGCGAGTCCAATAGCGGCTTCAGCAGCTGCAATAGCTATAACAAAAATGGAGAAAATGGCTCCTTTTAATTGACGACTATCAAAAAAATCAGAAAATGTTACAAAATTGAGATTAACCGCATTTAATATAAGTTCAAGACACATAAGAGCCCTAACCATATTTCGACTTGTAATCAATCCATATAGACCGACAGAAAATAAAAAGGCACTCAAAACAAGTACATGTTCGAGCATCATTAACTAACTCCTTATCAATCTCGATTCATTTCAATATGAACAACAATTTAACCAATTGGATTTACTAGTTGACTAGAATATAAAATAACGTAATGGAATAAAGGAATATATTGGGAATAGGTCGAACTAATAAAAAAATTCTATCTATTTTATATACAAAGTCAAATAGAAAAAGGAAATGCATGTGGTAGCTCATATTTTTCCAGTTCTAAAGAGTTATTATTGACGAGCTACAGCAATTGCGCCGATTAACGCAACTAAAAGAATTATTGAAATAAATTCAAACGGAATAAAAAAATCTGTTGATAAATGAATTCCAATTTGTTGACTATTACTTATAAGATCTTGCTCTATAATCTGGTTTGCTTTTGTAGTCCAAATAATACCGTACCATGACGTATCTGGAATAGTAGTAATTAGTGAAACAAAAATACTTGTACAGACCACGGAAGTTACTCCATCTCCCACGGTCCAAAGATGGAAATCTTTGGAATATTCTGAACCATTTATAAACATCACAGCAAAAATGATTAAAACATTGATGGCTCCTACGTAAATAAGGAGCTGCGCAGCAGCTACAAAATGGGAGTTCGATAGAATATAGAATAAAGATATACAAACAAAAACAAATCCTAACGAAAAGGCAGAATAAATGGGATTAGGAAGTAATACTACTCCCAGAGCCCCTAATATAAGACCCAATCCCAGAAAGACTAAAAGAAAATCATGTATTAGTCCAGGTAAATCCATTATATATAAAAAAAGAGATAAATAAATCAAAATCTTTCATAACTTTATTGACCCGGTCAGGAAAAAAGAGGTAACTCTACTTTTTATAATAGTTGTAAAAAAAATTCTATTTTTCTGGATATGTAGATATAGTTATTGGCCTAATCTCTTGAAAGAGTAATTTGAATCTAAATATTTTCAATTTCAAATCCTCAATATAGACATAGAAATATTTTCTTAATATAAATTAA